TCGTTTAACCGTAGCAAGAGCGCGAAAAATTGAGCGTTTCTTATCACAACCCTTTTTTGTAGCCGAAGTATTTACCGGTTCTCCGGGGAAATATGTCGGTCTAGCAGAAACCATTAAAGGGTTTCAATTGATTCTTTCCGGAGAATTAGATGGTCTTCCTGAGCAGGCCTTTTATTTAGTAGGTAATATCGATGAAGCTACCACGAAGGCTATCAACTTAGAAATGGAGAGCAATTTGAATAAATGACTTTAAATCTTTGTGTACTGACCCCTAATCGAATTGTTTGGGATTCAGAAGTGAAAGAAATCATTTTATCTACAAATAGTGGTCAAATTGGCATATTACCAAACCATGCTCCTATTGCTACAGCTGTAGATATAGGGATTTTGAGAATACGCCTTAAGGACCAATGGTTAACGATGGCTCTGATGGGCGGTTTTGCTAGAATAGGCAATAATGAGATCACTGTTTTAGTAAATGATGCGGAAAAGGGTAGTGATATTGATCCACAAGAAGCTCAGGAAACTCTTGAAGAAGCAGAAGTTAGTTTGAGAAAAGCGGAAGGAAAGAGGCAAATAATTGAGGCAAATCTAGCTCTCCGACGAGCTAGGACAAGAGTCGAGGCTATCAGTGCAATTTCATAACTAATTGGTGCGTTCAAATAAGCAAAAGAGTTTCGACCTATTTTGATTGCATTCACTCGACAGAATCCAATCAAGCAGAATCCAATTTTGATACAACGCAATTCAAAAATAAATAAAAATACAAAATCTATAAAAATAGAAAAGCGTGGGGCAAAAAACTTATTAGATACCATTGACTCCGGTATCTAATAAGTTCTACCTACTATTGGATTTGAACCAATGACTCCCGCCGTATGAAAGCAATACTCTAACCACTGAGTTAAGTAGGTCATTTATCATCCCAAAGAGAACCAAACGGAACCCATCCCATGGATGGATTATAAATATCATATTCCTTATAAGCAATAATAATCGAACCAATACCACTCAAAATTTTAGGATGTCGGATCATAGAATATTCATCTTGACAACAAATTATATACATGATAAAATATGCATCACAAGCACTAAGGGCTATAGCTCAGTCGGTAGAGCACCTCGTTTACACGCGCGCCAATGTTTTTCAGAGGAATCCACCATACAATCCAAAAATGGATCTTATTGATAAATCGATGTCTTACTCCATAATCTTAATAACTTTAAGAGAACAATAGCCTGACGAGAGGTTGGGTCTTATTTGAGTGCCCTTTTGGGTACCAAACAGGCCTCACCTTGAGATATTGATAAGGTGAATACCGGTATGTATATTCAATGCCAGGCATAATGAGTATAAGGCCCTCAAAAAATCTCTTTTCGTCCTATGAACTTGAAGGTGTATGAAGTTTCATATTGGATTTTTTAAGCCGAACGACAGAGACTTCATTTAACTTCAAATTTGAGGCCAAAGGCAGACCTACGTCAAAATAACTTCACCTTTGAAACACTTTGGGAGTGCTCCTGAATTAGAATCCCAAATAACGAATCAGAGCACATGGAGCCATCTCCTTATCTTATTTTTCTGTCAAGAAAAGAAAAAATATGGCGGATTGGCTGATATTTCTATCAGTTAATGAAAGAGCCCAATGCAAAAAAATGCATGTTGGGTCTTTGAAACAGTTCATATCACTTTGATAATAATAAGTTTGATCTGTTTTACCGAGAAGGTCTACGGTTCGAGTCCGTATAGCCCTAGAGCCCTATAAAAAATGAATAAAATTCATATTTTCATTTGCAATCAAAAATGGTATAATTTTAATTTCTTCATTCTTGTTTGTTACTTGTAACTGACTGGTTGGTTCATCGAAACAAAATTTGTGTTAAAAACTCACTCATGGGAATCGTTTAAAGCAGATTTAAAACAGAACAGAAAAGCCCCAAAAACCGATTTCAGGGGATCGAATCCATTTTTTTCCAAACAAACCAACCCTTAGTCATTAATCATCGGAGGGAAATTATATATGAATTTTCCTGCCCACAATCAAGGGGTTAAGCCAGCAATACTCCTTTTCTTTGGTATACCTTACCAATACCTGGCGAAGCACACCAAAACGAAAACTAAAAAAAAGGGGGGGTCCTCTTTTTCTGTATTCAATACCCAGATCTAATAAACGCAATATAGCAACACTAAGATTAAGATATTCGAAACCCCGAGATGGAAATACCTAGCCATTGTCTTACATTTGAATACTTGTTCCATTCTAAATTACTAAGAAAAAAAAACTCCCGACCCTATTCCTAAAAAACGAAAAAATCCAAATTCCGAACTCACATTTTGATAAAGAAAATTGAAATAATCAAAAGAATAACAAATTCAAAATTATTAAACACAAAATAATAATTCTATTTGCTTTCTTTAGGAAGAATCCTGGGCAAAAACAAGCAAATTTGTCTAAGTGTAACATCTAGAGTTATACTAACTAAAGCAATTAAAGAAAAT